AAAAAGAAAAAATGTCCGTCGTTCCGCTTTTTAGGAATTTGTTCTTTTTTCCTAAAAATCCTCATTTTGTTTTGGGTCCTATATTCCATCAACCATGACCTTTTCCTTGTGGCTTTTTGCGATGAGGACGTGGGGGGTGTAGATGCTACGGGTGCTTCTACTTCAGGGGCACACACAAACCCCGAACCCATTGATAATGAGGGAGCTATTGGGGCCCAGGCACCATCGGTGCTTGAAGTCTCTCACGCTATCGATGTTTTTGTAAGCTCCTATAATCGTATTGGAATGCGTGCAGATTACTTAATCGCGCTCAATGAGCGGCTACGCCTTTTGGAATCCCCCCCTGAAAGGCGTACCGCAATCCAAGACGCGATACGAGACATTTCCTTACTCCAAGGACACGAGAAACCTTCATCAGGAAGAAGAGCGGGCGACGCGTTAGTCGCCTTCATGAGACGCTGGGATCAGCAGCAACCTCCATAGGGGGACTGGGCCCTTTTTCATGGATGATTTTCATTCAAAATTGATTCCGACGAAATGCTATTTCTTTTAGATTGCCCGATTAGGAACGAGGGATACCAGGCCTTACCAACGGATTCTCAATGCTATCCGTAACTTTGATATTTTTCTTTAAAATGGGCTGTGGTGATGTCAGAAGTAGTTTCTATATACTATTATTTTTTTTTTAGAGTGGTTTGCTTAAAAATCCATACTAGGGACATATCCACACCCATTTTTTATAATTAAATTGCATAAAAGGAGTCAAACAAAGTAGTGGCTGCGGCGCGTCGAGGCACTTCAGAGCGGGCCGCCAGGCGGTTATCAGAATGTAGTCAAGGAGGTAGGTTTAAAGCCAGCAATAAAGCTAGCAAAGACAGCTCTACCGAGACGCGAGCGAGTAGCCTTTGCCAAAAAAGCGCTAAGAGCTTACTTGTTTGTTGCCTTGTCAAAGTTAGGGGATTTGAGAAGTGTAAGCGTAAAAGAGAAGTTTCACAGTTAGAATAGAAGTAGAGTGAAGGACGTGGCCCCTCTTAGGAAAGGGCACGAGAAGAGGAAAGAAAGAGTCATTTTTTAAGGCTCTGTAAACACAATCAATAAAGAGTTCCGTTAGCGGTCTTCGATTTTCAGATTCGGTTTAGTGAGAATAGCTCTAGTCTGAGAGCTTAAGCTATTAGTTTAAAAGAAAAGTATGGGCAGAGACTTCCTCTTTTCTTTAACCACAATAGGGTTCAAGCCTACCGCGCAGAAAACAGAGAAGAAGCAGGAGCAGAGCAGTCCACCGGCCATCAATCATTTACTTACCTTGCCCGCGTTAGGAGAGGAGTGAACGGAGAAAAGAAGAGTTGTACCGAAGACTTTCTCTTAGCATACAAGACAGAGTTCCCTTAGCCGTGCAGTGAGCGGTACTCCGTCAACAGAGTCGACAAAGCAGTCAGAGGTAGTTACAAGTGAGATAGATGTGTAACTCACCTCTAAAACTAAGCCAAGGCCCGTCGATTGAAGGGTAAACAGAAAGTAACCGGTTAGCGAGCGGTGTCCGTAGGTGAAAAAGTGCCTTTGTCGGCTTAGAAACAATTCCCTCGATAAGCGCTGGGTTAAAGGGCTAAGCTCAATTTCCGAGAAAAGCAAGCGCTATAGAAAGAATAGCTTTGAAGCCACGTTTAGAATGGGATTCCAACTCTTCCTCTCGCAAGCGTTTGGATTCACCATCCTAATGAGTTTTATTTTTCGCCATACAGTAGCTAGTCTAGTAAAGCATTATATGGTTCCCCGCGGGATCGGCCTTTGATTACAAGTATAGCTTAGCTCATAGCCTCCTTACCAATGAGACAAGGCAGTAAATAAAGCGTGACCGTTCGGAAACCTCTAAGTGGGCCTTCCTACTTTACATCAGTAAAAAGGCAAGGGCGTTAAGGCAGCAGTAAAGCTCTCACAGCAGGCTGCTAAAGAGGATTTCCATTTTAATTCCTTATAAACCGAAGCCCCCCCGACAACTGTATTTGAGTCTGTTCACTCCTCACTCTACTAAGGCAGGGTCAGTGATTATTGATATCCGACTTCGGTGGGGAGACCATAGACTGAACTGAAACCTACACTCTTTCTTGTGTGTAATGAGTAGCTACTAGTTAGAATGAATTATTATCGGTGTTTAAAACTCCTTTTAGAAGTTCTTCTTAAACCATAGGGCAGGTGCCCTAAGCCGAGTCTCTTGAGTGGGTAACCTAAGCCGAAAAGGTGGACGGAGATGGTGAGTAAGCCGAATCCCCGGAGCGATGACCACTAATGGAACTCTTTGAATTTCTTACTAAGCCTGTGTTTGAGCTCTATGCCTTTGCGCGCTAAGGCTTTCTTGGCTAACCCGAGCAAACCACCCTGATGAGCGTTATTGCTCGGTTAGCATTAAATGAGAAGGCACTGAAGAAGATCTATGAGACCTCCGATCTTAGTGCTAAAAATGGAGTTCTTTCCATCCATCCCCGGATCCATCATCCTCGATGAGGAGGAAAGAAAAGTCCAATACTCTTTTTTGTTTTGTCTTGGAAGACTAGGGATTGCTAATCTACCCACGGAGCGGTGAAAAGACAGGATGTTTTCCGATGAAATGCTGAGGACTATAATGAGGAGGACGACAGACCCAATAACGAGATAATAAAGGGAAAAGAAAGGAACGTCAGATTGGTTCGAATCCAATTCGTGAGAAGAAGAAAAGCGAGTTGAGAGCGGGTCTAATACCTTTCTTTTCCGCGACAATACGTGCGTTTAGCAAGTTCAAGTATAGGGTCTTAGTCACTATACTGAATAAGTTGCCTGCTTCCATGTGACTGAGTCGTCCGAGGTGAGATGGCCTTTTTCTGGGTAGTTCGAGGGAAGAGGGAATCGCTATCGTCTTTCTAAAGGACGGGGATTTTTGTGTATTGCTTTGCAGACGCTAACTTGACTTCACTCACTTCAGAGACGGAAAAATAAAAAGGGGCGAAGCGCATTCATACCCGGCATAGTATATAGTTATAGTTTCTTGATCGTCAAGATGACTCACAACATGTAACACCTTACATCTTCAGCGGTTTTAGGAGTTCATTCCTCGAGCAGGAACTAGTTGTACTAAATGAAATCCAATCCGTGTAATTAGTGGAAAGATTTCCCTATCTTATGGCTTGAAATAGTGTCACACAAGAAAATCCTCCCTCTTATTTTATTCTAATTCGAATTCTAACTCACTTAGGACGACAAGGCTTGTTAATGTTAATTGAATGTCAGGTCCAAGCAGGGATGGAAAAGAAGTAAAAAAGGGGCCTAGTTATTGACCTGAAACTTAGAATAGTTGCATTAAGCATACCCGTCTTGATCCTCATCCATGTACTAGTAGAAGATTAAGCAGCAGCCCCAACGGTAATTTGATTCTTTGTCGGTCTCGATTCCGCTCGTACTGGGTTTCTTGCTCTATAAGCTTAAATAGTTCCTCCTGTCCACCCGATCCTATGAAATCAAAAGTACATTCCATCCCTCAACACATAGCTGATACGACAATCCCAATCTCTTTTGAGGTCAAATAATACAGGAGAATGGGAAATTGTCAGAAAGCTTTCGATAAGATCAAACAGTATCTTCAGAATCCGAGCACCTTTGGTAAAGAAGGGCAGCCTATATACTTTACAGCAGAAAAGACTCTTAACGGAGTCGCATCTGAGTCTTCCATCATTCAGCTCTCAGGATAACGAAGTAAGCGTTGTCTTGTCTCGTTCAAATAATGAATTCTGTTGCCAACCCAAGAAGTCAAATTCTAAATTATAACTAAGAGCGTCGTATTCTAGCAACCATCATTAATTTCATGCCTGGCGGAGGATGTTCCACAATTAGGGGAGTTTCCCTCTGGTTTGCTACCAGCTACAAAATCATAATCCGCACGGGAATTCTCTTATATGAGCGTATGCTGAACGATGCACTACCAATGCCTCTTACACAACTGTTGGGCCATCCATAACTAGCGCATTATAAGGGTGGAATAAACTTTTGAACCATATGTACTGCTTCCTGAGAATCAGATTTGAGAATCACTTTCTATAATATAAATAACAGGCCTACGCCCAGCAACGGTATAGGAGTAGCAAGGTACATTCGAAAGCTAGATTTGGATTATATCGTAGCTCCTATTGAGTTGCCTCCCCTGGGGGGTAACAGAACTTACTGCCTTTACTGGATAAGAGAAATTTCCTATACTATATAAGGTCTCTTGCTTAAGCTGCTTACTCCTTCTGCCTGTCTTCCTGACCCCGGCCCAGGCATAGTCTTAGCTCTTCACCCAACACATATGATAGAGACGGATGTGTGCTTGCCTCTTCCTACGAACCTATTGCCTGTCCTCCTTAGTCAGGATGTGTAATTGCTTTCTCGATGAGAGGAGCGGAAGTAAGTGAAACGAACGGGCAAGGAGCGGAGGGATCCAAACTTTCTTGGAATAAATTCCAGTTTTCAAGTATCAAGCGGTTATTTTAAGTAAATAAAAAATGGGATTTAGGAGAAGGGAGGGCCTTGTTAACACCATGGTTTTGTAGATGCGTTACCCACGTCGGGGATAGGTACGTTTGTCACTCGACTGAGCATACGAGGATACTCAATGTGAACATACCCTCTCCCTAACTAAGAATGGCGCATCTTTCTTTCCCGCATTGATACTTTTCTGGGATTTCGTTCGCACCTTCTAAGGCTATAGGCTTGCTTCTTTCAACGACCGGCCACTCTACTGAATTCCTGACAGCAAACGAGCGGAATACTTTACCCGACTAGGAGGGAAATGCAACGAGCACTAGCGCGCTTCGGCCTTCGAGCCTACGCTTGCTTTACGCGAGCAATGAGGATGCGCGTTACTAAGGCTTTAGGCTTGAGCTCTTGGAGTTGCTTGTTGAGAGTCTGCTGTTTCCCATGCTTGTCTTTGTTAGCGATCGAACCATCTCGAAAGCACTAGGATCCGGATCTGTCTTATTGACCGGTTTTTAGACTTTGAACTGGCAAGTGGAAAGGTACGGTTGGACGTGCCCGCGAAACCATACATATGATAATGTAGAGTAAGCTAGGCTTGGAGATGAACATCTTAAGTTATTTATTTATAATATGCGCTCTTCTGTACTTCACTTATGGTAAGTCTCATCGGTCTTCTGGCAATATCAGGCATATAATCGATTCTTTGACCTGACCGGCTTTGGTCGAGCAACCGATACATTTTTTGAACGGCCACAGCCTACATAAACTCTTTCTCCCTCTTTTCAAGGAAGTTAGTCTCAGACAGACCCTATGTAGTTATCGGTCCTTTTTATACAGTTCCTGACAGGTGCTTTTGTGGCTCTTCACTCCAGCCCTGAAGTATTCTGTGAGCCCAATCTGTTTAACGTGGACCCTCCGTTATGAGACTAAAGTAAGGAAAGAAAGCGGTGAAGAGTATATCCTTACACCCATCTAAGCCCCTTCATACTAGAGGGTATAGTTGATTAAATCGAGAAAGTAACAAAGTTCCTCGAATAACCAACTAGTTGGTCCGCGTAAAATAACATCGTAATAGGTATCTTGGAGATACCCTGGGATTTGAACAGCTTCGTTTCCCATGACAGCGCGAATAAGATCTGCCATGTTCCACTCCGGCGGTAATTCTGCATTTCTGTTTCGAAGCAACTCTGCGCTTTTTTCGCAGATGCTATTAAATAAGTGGGCTAACTCAGGTGGAGCGCTTTGCGCGTCCGACCTAGTTGAAGAAAGAGTCGAAGAGCTATTAATGGAAGGGAACGCACAAGGATGACTATGCATAAATTCTAGATCAATGGGTGTAGGATTTCCATAGAGTACCAATTCATTATTATTCATGGTTTTTCTTTCAATTTTTTTTTTTTTTCAACTTCAACTAAAGACCTCTTTCTGTCTTCTCGGGCAATGGATTTGCCAACTCTATTGCTCTTATATCGGTCTGAATTCCTCTTCATCTTGCTTTTCGCTTTTGGTTTTTGGATTCTATTTCACCCTGTGCTTCCACTTCCCCTGCCTCGAGATCGTGCCTTTTTTTTTTACTCGACTCGCTCCCTGCTAAAAAAAGTAGATCTTATTCCGCAACTCGGGTCGATATGTTTGGGAGTCATGGTCACATCATGAATTTTTCTACCTGTCGCGCTCGCGTCATTCGCTGGCCAATCGAGAGGATAGCACATTCCAAGTCACATGCTTCCCAAACCAATACTCGGGGGCAAGAGCGCGACTGCTAAATCGATTTGATCTGGATCATCCGGAACTACATCTAAATCTCTGACTATGGCGACTAGGACTCTCTTTGGATCACGATTTCAAAATGTCTGGACGCTCTTCCGGGCCGGGTCGAGCCTTTCAATAGTGCATCGTATGTAGTAGTAGCGAGTAGTTCCTTCCCAGATCGAGAAGCTTGAGCAAGAAATTCCCCCATTACAGATAGAGGCGCCTATAGCCTTGCCTCTGGCTTTGCCCCCTTATCTACTACGGGTGAATCTCTTCGATCCGGAAATTGACTACCCCTAAAAAAAAGGCTTTGCTGCTGCTAGCTCCGCCACTGGGCCGACTTAAACTACTGCCATAGGTCCCTCTCTATCCGGGTCCTCACCCTCCACCGGAACTCCTGCGGGAAGGAGTTCAATCTCTTTGCTTCATCCCGGAAGAAGAAAAGTCGTATGTAATTGCCAGTACTACTGCTACCTATAGGTCCATAACATCACATGCGGGCGGAGTGAAATGCATCGGAATATGTCTTTCGTCACCAGCTAATTTTAATTTAGGGTGGACATAGATGAGGAATAATATATGAGGAATAATGGTCAATCTTTGGTGTGTATCCGCAAGATAGAAGAGAAGCTCGGGGATCCTGCTTTGGGATCACAGCACCGATAGATTAGAATGATAAGAAAAGCATTCCATTTTTCATACCATACTAAGCTACTCATAGAACAGAAACACAAGTACTTGCGCGCATAAGAAGAAGTTTACTTAATTAGGGCTTCAGATTGAATCCATCACTTAGATAAATGACGTAGACAAAGAAGCTCAAGCTGACTCGAGATGAAAGTAATTAGAAGCTGGCACTTCTATCAGATAAAGAAGACTGGCTGGCACATAGGCGTTTTACCGAGTTGAATCTTCTTCTGTAATTATACATCTTTCTTCCATGCTTTCTGTTGGTCAACAATCAACCGCATTCTAGTTCAGTTCTTCACTACCCGTACAGGATTGGAAGGGATGGATAAAAATAAAAAATGAATTGCTATGGATTCTCTTGAGGATGTAAAATCCGAATTGGTTGGTCAATTAGAATTAGAAGTAAACATGCAGACTAATCATCTGCAGTTGCCACCAACATGGCCGTCCGTAAGATAATTTTCGGATTCTGTCTGGAATCTTAATGATTCTTACGCTTTTCCTACGAATTCCACAGGATATTTTAGAGGCGATTGACTAAATTACACCGAAGAGCCCACTTGAGCAATTTGAGATTTTCCCATTGATTCCTACAAAAAAATGAATGATTGACGCTCTTTCCTTTGTTCTTCCACCCCTCCTACAAAAATGACCCGAGAATCTTCGAAAATCCTCTGCCACCGAATCGGTGAGAGGACCATCAAGGAATGGAATAGTCTAACCTAACCACTCCCTAGCCTTTTGCTAGATGTGGGGCCTCGACGTCATCGGACCAATCAATCCAAAAGCATCAAATGGCCATGAGTTCATCCTTGTGGCAATATATTCTTTCACCGGATAGGGGCAGCCTCGTATACAACAGTGACGGCCAATCATGTAGCTCGGTTTTTGATTGAAGGAGATCCGCAGATCTCTGGCATGCACGGTTGGCCTATGTCAACTATGAACGACTAAAGGTGATGATGCGGAAAGAATAGTTAGTTATCAACCGCCCCATTCAATTAAAGATCGCCCTAAATAGTGGAAAAGGCTTTGTTCTTCTTCTTTTATATGAAGTATAGGGGATGTATATATTTCTTTTCTCTAATCCTAGGGGGGGTACCAAGAAAGAATGCAAGTCGAACAACCAAATGATTTAGGAGTTCCTTTCCTTCGGTTGCTTATAGGCTTTATAGGCTTACAGGAGTTAGTGTCTTATATGCTTACTGCTGTCTTAACATACCAAGGAGTTACTCTTCCTGTGGTCCTACCTATGAGTTGCTTACAGGAGTTCCAGAGCTATGAGTTATACTTACTCTGCATATGTTCTTATGCTGTTATATCAGTGAGTTAGTGCCTTATGCTCCTGTCTTCTGTTGCTTCCTTTGATTGAATACATGAGAGCTTAAGGAGTGCCCTTCGGTCCTGTCTTCAGGAGTTCTAGAGTGAAACAAAATACATTATTTTATGAATACATACGAGTTAGACTTGTCCTTAGGGTTGTCCTAAGAGTTGGTTCCTGTGCCTTTCCCTAAGAGTTAGAGTTCCTGTGTTAAGAGCTTCTATAGTTTCGGTATTTTCTTTATACATCAGCCTACGTAAGGTAAGGGGCGTATGAGTTCCTATAGTGTAGAGTTGGTATACAGAGTAAGGGATAAGGAGTAAGTTCTAGCTTCATATAGGAGCTTCCGCGCCCGGAGTGTTCCTAAGCATAGAGTTCTTAGTTACCTTACTCGCCTGTCTTAACCTTGGAGTTCCAGTCTTAAGAGTTAGCTTTCTTGAGTTGGAGCTAAAAGTTGTACTCCGTAGTTAAAGTGTCTTAATAGATTGACATGGCATCGTTAACTAATATTAGTAGTAGATTTACTTTGATATTCCCCTAATAATATATATATATATATATACCAATATAAGTATTCCAGTATGTTAGTATCCCTGTGTAAGTATATCCCTTCGGACCTGTCTTATAGAGTTCCTGTGTTTATTCCTGAGGTGTTATATGTTTCTATGCTTCCTACGTTCCATGTGAGTTACACTTCCTATGTTCCCTTACTCGGTTGTTCTTCCCACATACAGGTCTTCCCTTGCTTGCTTACCTGCTCCTGTTGTTTCCTTTGTTTTCCATTCTTTTTTTGGGGGGTCCCTGTCATTGCCTTTTGTGACGATCAGGGGGACGAACAAAGAAGTTCGGACGGAGAAACCGACGCTGGCATCGGCGCACAGGAATCCAGTGGAGCTCGTCCTCAAGGAGAAGGTGCGTCAAATCTGGAGGCCGGGCCCCCCTCGACTCAACCACCTTTCGATGTCCCTGCTCCTGATGAGGCTGCCCCCCCGGTGGACCCACAGGCGCTAGAGGACGAGAATCTTCGGCTTCGCCACGAGAACGCGGAGCTCCGCCGACTCCTCACGGAGGAGATGGCGCGGGTGAAGGGGATCCTTGCTGAAACAGAGGATCAAATCGAAAGATCGCGAGAGCAGGATCGTATACGCGATCAGGAAAGGGCCCGCGAAAGGGCGGGCTTACTAGCTGCCCACTCTGAACTCCAGAATCGTAGTTCTATTCTACAGGTGGAGAAGAACCGTCTGAAGTTTAGAATAAATGAACTTCAGTTTCGGAAGGATCAACAAAAATTCCGTCGTGAGTAGACACTTGTTGGCCCTTTCGATTCCCGGAAGGGACAGAACTTTCCTTTTGGAAATCCTAAGGGCAACGTTTCTGGTCTTATTGCGGAATGGGTACTTGTAAGCTCCGAAGTTAGGTCTAGATTTAAGAAATGTTTCAATAAAGACTGATGGGTTCATCTTTCTTTTCTCCCGAAGTCAAATTCTTCTGATTAAGTTCAGTTGTATGTGGGAATGAGCAGGAAGGGGATTAATAAGAAATAATTAAGAAATAATTCCATCTCCATCTCAACTGGTCCCTGAAAGAAGGAAAGGATTTCCCAAGGTCCAATGCGAGACATGAAAAGGGATAAAAAATAAGTTGAGTAGCAGCAGGGTCGTAGTGCTTGAAAGCATCTATTTCAGTACAAAGGCGATCTCATGATGGCGCCTCCTACCTCTTCTGCCTTACCTATGGCTTACAGAGAGAGAGGCCTAAGAACTGTTAATTCAGGTCTCAGTAAATGCTTCCACGATTCTATCTGGAATGCCCCCTGGGTGAAGGCATGAATACCATCTCTATATACTTCGTGATGGACAATCTTCGCCACTGAGTGACTTTTTTAGCGCCTGTGCGTAGTCTGCGGAACACGAAGCCACAGGTTGCGTCAACAGTCGTTCCGGAAGCAAGGCCCACCACGCACTCATCGCAAGCAAAAGACACGTCAGCAACATGAAGCGAAGATTACGCATATAAGATTGAAGCAAAGCTTCTTTCATCCAAAACGTCCGGATTCGCCCGTTTGCCCCCGAAGCATCGCGTAGACCTATTATTCTCTCCGGAGATCGGAGTAGTCGTGCTTGAAAGCTCAGGTTGGGATCGATCGTTGAAGAGAGATTCAATGGAAGCTGAGTAGCGGCTGGAACTAGCGGTTTCCAAAAACCCGCGGACTTCAACTCGAGCCTTTTTAAAATTAAAAGATCTCTGCTTCGTAAGTAAGGGAGAATTCTTGTACATGTCGCCAAGAAGCAAAATAGGGCAAACCCACTTTATCAAAAGAATAGGAATCACACACACACTCATAGCGCAACCTCCCCTACTGATTGATCTTCTTAACAACAATGAGTTGACGCCACTCTATCTACGCTGACTCTCTCGTCTTTCTGATATTTTTCTATATTATATTACATTACTGGTTACGGCGAGAAAGAAGATCCTAACAAACGGCGCTGCTCATTCAGCGTTTCACAAGAGTCAAGCAAAGAAAAAAAAGGGGATACGAGCAGAATTGAACCGATGATTGACGGTCTGACCTTACAGGGCGTGACTCGTCGTCCTTAAAGCACTAAGTTATTTACAGATCTCATCTAGCGCCCTAGCTATCTTTTATCTCACATCGGGTTGGAAGGACTTCTTAGCCGACTGTGTTAAGCACACGCACATCGACACATTTGTTTGTGTCATTCTTTATCACAGGCGCATGATTGAATAAGTGTTGCCGCCGGGATGCGAGGGTAGGAGAGTAGAGTGTAGATGGATAGCAATAAAAAAAGTTAGCTGATTCGATGCGTCGTAGATAGAATGTGCCGTCTGATTTTGCCTTGGTGTGTTTCCTTCTCAACCAATCTAATCTCTCCGGGCATGAGCTGGCCATATGTCCGTGCTTATGGCAAATTTTATTATACACTTGAAGGAAGGGCACTTTCTCGTAGTCCAACTCCTGTATGTGAACTTGAAGCCCTGGGATGCGAAGGTTCATAGATTTAGGAAGGCCCGGCCCAACTCGAGGTCTACTGTGACACAAATGCGTGCGCAGTTCTTCACTCCCGTCTTTATGAATTCGCCAATATGGTTTCTCTTGCCTCATGTTTCCAGAAGGGGATAATAGGGATAAAATCAAGTTTAACCTGCTTCAAAGCAATATGCTGCTTCTACGCTGTCCAGAAAATACAAATCCAATTCGTGAAAAGAAGCCAAGCGAGGGCGGAGCAAGGCCTTTTTCTTTATTATCGCGAGTTTTGGAGCTTTTGTGTTAGGAAAGAGTTGCGTGCCTGTTTATTTTATTTGTTTGCCTTACGCTATTAAACGTATAGAGCTTTTTAGAGTTTTTCTAAGGGGACCATTCAATGCCAGCCGCTTCAAATCATTATCGATGCCCCGACACTGTCTTCTTCGTTTTCCCTTTCTCCTTCGGGTAGGATGAAGGGCATCTGAACGTAACGCTTTCTATAGTAACTAACTCTCTTTGACTTTCAGTCGAGTGCCAATTATGTGATGTATTCTAATGAAATGATGTTAGCATATATAGCGTCGGATGTTATGAAAGTAGGGCTTTCTACGAAAGAGAAAGCGAAAAAGTCAGTATATGAAATCGAAGCGCATTGCAATCATCGATCATATAGAATGTGTGCCGCGTGTGATCAGTCTGCGCATAGCGGATTGTCGTGCCTCTATCTTCCCGGGACTCCTAGGGCTAGAGAGATGGAACTACTGAAGCTGCTCCCTCTGCTTCTGGAACTGTAAAAGGGTTGGGGGGCAATCACTTTTTAGATCATGGCTTGTAATCCTGGAGCCTTTCCCTTGACAACCGAGCTTGCCTAAGTACGGCGTAGAAGAGAAAAAGTCTAGGATTGAGATCTGAGCAGGAATTTTTCCCAGGCTACGTTTTAGGGTGGTAATTGGTTGCTTGGTCGAGCAGCTGCCCTTGGCAAGGAAGGAAAGGTCTTCCATAGCATCTGGGGCCGAGGCCCTGTTCTGGTTACTACAATTAGTGTAGCACCTTTATTTTCAGGGCTTACTTCGGAGAGTACCGCTGCTATTGTTTGAGTATAATCCTGGTATCCTTCTACAATCGTCTTTGTATGGGTACAAGGATGGATTGCTCTTTTCCCGAGGGACCTCTCAAGAGAAGGAGGAGCAGCACATCTTATTGCACAACCGGTTCGATTAGAAAATGAGTTCTTTCCGGGAGAAAAACCTGCGTACTATCTGATAGAGGCTGTCAGTGGGGAATCTCCTTGTTATGACTGTTGATTGCCTACCAATCTGAGTCTGAGTAAATAAGGGTCCCGTTTATCCCGAATATAAAGTCGAAGGAACCGCGGTAACCCCGCCAAATAAATAAAATAAAATAAAAGGGGTCACGCCTTCAAGCCAAGCCCGTTAACTTAACTCCGAATCACCATTCCACGAGTTAAGCTCGGTAAACCCTAAAAGCTGGGTGGACTTCATAGCCCGCTCACTCCGATTGTCTTAGTGAACTGATTGTGTTCCATACTAGGTGGTTCGCCTCTGATCCCTAAGCTGAGCTCCAAAGTCTGGATTTCTTCCTAAAGCTAAAGTAAGGGCAAGGCCCCGGTCGGTTCTCCCTTTCTGTCTTTCCTGGTTATCTGTTCTCTAGTCGTATAATCATACCATTCTGCCATACTATGGTAATGAAATAAGATAAGTGTCTTTTAGGGCCACCTCTCCCATCAAACATAGAAAATGGTGGGATTTGGTACCCTGGTGGATAAGGAACCGTGTCATGATATGGAGGATATGGACTGCGATAAGGCTGGATTGTTCCTGCATTCTTTGGGTTTTTTAAACGGAGTTTTTCATCCAATTTTTCCTTAGTGACAAACTGTGCGGAAGTATATGGACCTGACTGAGCAGGTGGAGGTGCTGTTGCTTGTGCAGCTGGAACATAAGGCTGAAAAGCGGGAGGTGCAGAAGTTGAAGGAGTTGAGGCTGCTATCAGTGCTTCCAGAGCAGCCAACTCAGCTCTTTTTTATGCCAAAATTTCTTCAGATGTAGGGGGCCGATAGGCTGCATTTAATTGGGTTTTGGGGGCTGCAATCTCGGCGCCTCTCTGTTTTGTGCTATAATCTCATTTTGACGGGCCAAGGCTGCCCTAATTTCCGCCATTCACTGTCTGTACGACGGAAAGGACTGGAGATGAATCGGTCGTAGTCATTGCGGGTAATAAAACTAGCCCACGTTGTGAAGGGAATGAGCTAGCTGAAGCTTCTGACGATTCTGACTGAGACCTCGGTGAGGAGACTGAGTCCTCTTCTGACGGAACCGGACTCCGACTCCTTTCTGCTGACGTTGGCTCACGTTGCCGCACAATCTAACGAAAGTGAAACTGTCTCCTAAGCTTCAGAACCCCCCCTATGTTTCCGACTTGAACTTACCTTTAGAGCTTACCGCACAAAAAGAATATTAGAAAAGAGAAGAGGGAAGATTCTCTCAGCAGACCAAGAGCTTGACTTGCTTCTAGGCTTACGGAAAAAGGCGAAAAAAGGGCTTGTTTGAAGGAATTGATAGATGCGGGAAGAATTGCTGCTCCTCAAAACTAAACTTCTGTATGGACCGTCTGCTTTTTGATTAGGTTACCTGAGAGCTCATTGAGGAGTCATTAAATTAAAGCCAAAATTTTTCCCCGTAACCTATAAAGTAAAGATATACCTACTCCTCACCGGAAGAACCGGAAGACTAAGAGGAGGATGCCCAAAGACAAAAATTCCTCTATCTCCTCCTGCCTAGGTAGGAGTGGGCTAAGGGAGGTAAACACGATAGAGAATTAGCGCTTTTTCATCTGAAAACAAAAAAAAGAAGAATGAAAATCCGTTGGAATCCCCTTAAAGAAAGAAAGTAGTTGCTTCCCAAATAGAATAGCTTAAGCTAGAGTGGGATGGGACTAAGCACAAGCTTTCCACCATCTTATTGGCGATAGGATGGCACCAAAGGCAAGAACTGACTCCCCCGCATCAGACATAAACCCACCATAGAAATGGAGCTACTCATACATATGAGTCCTTCTTCCTTCCGAACAGGCCTTAGCTGGCACAAATCATTTCCTCTACCAGTACTAGAAGCAGAAGAGTAACCCTGTGCTGACGAATCCCCCTTACCAGACCAGTCACAATCTGAGCTTTCCCCCGACACCGGAAGAATTTTATCTACCCAAAACCGATTTATAGATTCATTTCACGGTTTGACTCTATCGCCCCTCCCCTTACCCTTATATACGCTGCTCAGGAAGGGGAAAAGGTCTTTGATCCAATTCTCGCCCGTTTTATACGGGGGCATCAGCCTTGCCTTGCTACTTACTCGAAGCTACTAAGGTAGAACCTTTCTTACTATGTAACCATTAGTAGTTGATTCACCGGTGAAATGAAAAAGTAATACATTTGTGTCAAAGGATCAAAACGGCTTATGAAATGAATGGAATTCCGGCTCTCTGTCAAAGACGCATAGGGTCTTCTCCTCCAAGAGGTTGTGTTTGATGAAAAGTTCCGCATTCCCCGTATTCAGTTAAGAAGAAAGGAATTATTATAGGTGTCAGTCGTCCGAAACCCCGCTTCTCAAAAGGCGAAAAAGCCAGTGGTGCACTCCTACTCCCTATAATTAGGTTGAACCTGGAAAAAGGGGAAAGTTATGGCCTTGGGCGGGTGTTCTTTTCTGAGGTTGCTTTGAGTAATCAGATGCAGGAGGAGCCGGATGAGCGGTCGTCAGTCAGGCTTCTTAGGGCCTTTTATTATATACTTTGAAAATTTCTTTAAAAGCTAACCCTTAATCTAAATCTAAGGCTATAGGTAAGGGACTGCCGGGTGCTGGGTGCTATGAAGAGACTGCTCTTGCTTTTTGGGCTTGTGAATGAGAATGCTTGCATAAATGGCAGCCATAGTCATGCATGCGCTTTGGTTGGTTACCAGATTGAGACTATAGCTATAGTGAGTCAACTAGCCTCTTCGGGAGCCCTCAATCAGTTTTGAACACTGATTCGAAACTCTTTCAGCTACCATACCCCATACCAGTCTTTTGTTTACTTCTGCAGGTGACCAACTTCCCGCTATCGCGATGTCTGGGTCATCGCGGATTCTACTCTACTAACGAAATTTCTCGTTCCGTTGATGAGAGACGCTTCGAATCATGGCGTCCGGCTATCCCAGTAACCCTCTCATGCAACTTCCCTTCCGCCGGGCCACTTTGCGGCCTTCGGGGCCTTAACATCACTCCGAAGTTCCCACCTTTCGTCTCTCGCCCGTCAACTACGAGTCACTTGATCAGACTTTCGCTACCTGCAGGACTAAAGGTCACTAAGCGATCCTTCACCTTCCTTACTCTATCAAGTAAGTACTTTCAGTCCTTAGCTGCGCTATTGCCCGAGCATAGCTGTACTGTATGAGATTAGTTCTCCGTCTCCACTGCCCTGTTATAACAGTCTGGTCTGTAACAACACAACCTGAAAGGAAGAAGCCATTCCTAATAGGAAGTTTCTAGCCGTCTTTCTTAGGGCAAGAAAGGGTATAAGGAAGAAGGAAAGCTCTCTGAAAGCCCTTGATTCCCCGCTGATAGCAAAAGAAATGCAAAGAAAGAGCGGACGGAATGCCACATCGCGAGAGGGGGAAGATCCGTTCCCAGCCGTCTTTCTTGAGGAGCGAGAAAAGTGACTAATAGCCAAACAGCTCCCACTATGAATCAGAGAAAAGTCTAGACTTTCTTCTTTCGACCCTTCTCTTTAGAGATTAAAGAATCACTGTCAGAGCATTGACATCGAAAAAAGGCCAATGAACCTAGGCTTAGCGTCTTCCACTGAATTTCCGAGTCAGGGCTTAGGTAAGGAAGCCTAGCAGCTCAATTGAATTAGGCGCAAGAAGCTTCAGTTACGCCGCTTGACCTAGTCATCGCAGGGGCTCAGCGCTTAGTTGAAAGACACTGTGCCTCAAAAGAGATCTGAGCCCAGCCCTAGAAGGAGGATTGCTTCTATCACCAGTAGGCGAACAGAGCTTTCAGGCATCGGGATCATAGTGTAACCTATGACTAAGCTCCGTGACTAGCTCCATTGTCATCATCTAAGTTCTTCTTCATCACAGGCCAACCAAACCGCTCGACCATAGGGAAATGAGGAACCCATAGCACTGGACTGAAGTGCCTGCCCCCTCTTCATCTTCCGAGTCATGCCCGGAATGAGTACTTTGCCCTTGAGATCTATCCAAAGCAAAAGAAAGAGGAAAAGAGTTCAGCTGCTTGCCGAGCTGTCTAAAATGACTAATAGAAGCTCAATCGAACAGACCTTGCCTAATAGACTGGAATGGGGTTAGCCAGAACAGGCGAAAAAGATCAAGGAGCTGTAGAAAAAAAAAAAAAATGGGCTTTGCAGGCATACTCTTCTTATCAGTGCCCACCCAGCCTGTTCAGTTTCAGCCAAGAAAGCGGATAACATTCGATTCGGGCAATGGCAATGTCTTTAGCTTCAGAAAGCTATAGAAGAGGAGAAAGTCCCAGGAAATAGGAAAGTCAGGCTATCAGCAAGCATGAAACTCCTTCAATCGCCGATATCACAAGCTAAGGGGCCGATTGACCGGCAGCTTCATATCCGATTACGGAAAGAAAGAAGCCTACTCTGTACTCTCACTGGCGGGGAAAGCATTGATTTTTTTCCAGGCGCTATCAGCCTTGCCTTACAGGACAATGTCGGTTGAAGGTACGAGTCAGGATGGGATAGAAGAGCAAAGCCGCTTACCCAATAGGTGACGGAGTGAACCCGCCCTTTCTTCAGGGTCAAGAAGAAGAGCAAGGAGGTCCCACTATCTGATATAGAGAGCAGGCCACCTAAAAGAAGGTCTGATTGAGCACTTTCTTCACCCGATCTTATGTCTGCAAGATAAAGATCAGACATCACATTACTTCCGCTATTTGCAGAGATGTCTTTGAAGTTGAAGGCAGGTGCCAAGTAATATGCGAAGTCCGGGTATGAAAGCACAATATAACTCGCGGGAAAAGAACCGCATCGAGGAGAACAATATCTTGGTTGGAAGCAGCATTCATGGCAATCATCACCACTTTCTTTCTCCCGAGGGGGTTTGAATTCTCGACTCTCGCTAATAAGTCAGGGGTCCTTTTGTGGTGCTTTTTCCTTTTTCTATTTGATAGTGATAAAAGGCTCAAGCTAAGGCTTTCAATCAATCGAATCCAGTCGTGTCTGTCAGGACGATGTTCTTTCCTAGACCTAGAAGAGAAAGCTGCTTTGGCAGTGCCCGTTCTCCCTTACTAAGGGGATAGGTTCAGTCTTTGCCCTCTCGCCTATCGCTTTTTCCTGTGTCGGGTCGTAAAATGCCCCCGTCTTTCACTGGCCTAGGCTTTGTAAGCTATACAGGGCAAAAATGGACCTATTTTTCTTTTTCTTTGGCAGAGCGAGGGACGACGACGACCGAAGGGAGGGCTCTCTTTATTTTATATCCAAGATTCGACTATTACGAGGCACTGTAGCCCGCTAACGGTTACCTGCGAGCGATGATTTCAACCATTATAGCTGGCGTCGACCCGCTTTCTTTAAGTCATTCGATCACTCGAGAGTACTTTTTTCTATCGCAATCTCTCTGGTTTTGAGTCCACACGGATCTACTGATTTTTATGTACTCTCTCTAGTAGGGAAGGATTAGTCCGAGCCGAGTAGGCAGAAAGCTAAAAGGGGTTTTGGCACGCTAAAGGCTTTGTTTTGCCCATTTCTGGGCATCCTTACTTTTTGACTCTCGTCTGAACAGTGGCTCCTTGTTAATCCATGCGGCGACAGTTTAGTTGATGCTCTTCTCCACGTTCACCCTTATCGCAGGATGGGTGTAGTTCAGAGCGCAAGATTTGAAGAAAGCAAGCCTGAGTCACATGCCCTACTCTCTATTTTTAGTTAGATGGCTTGTGATGTGCCAGGTCTATTTCGCTCTATGGTTATAAAGCAAGTACGCCCCCATCTCTTTGGACTGAAATCCTGTCCCGAATCTCACGGGGAATGATTCATTATCATAACGAGGGGGCAGCGGTCAATCTATAGCTCACTTCGTTCCTCAGGTCTCCAAGCCTTTCTTTTTTGTCGCACTTCTGAACTCTCGCTCTTCAGCGCCCCGGTCGAATACATAGATGATTCATCAATAGCAGCATCTCTTTTCTTCTTTCTTGCGACTAGCTATTTTCTTCCTAGAGAAAGATTATACTTCATAGCTAGAGAGCGATCATCTTCTGACTGTATCATGGAACTTCTTTTTCGATCCCTTCCCGCCGTTTAGGATTCGAGTAGCGGTTCGACAAGTTGAGACAAATGAATATTATGTCAGTGAAGCATCTGAGTAGCACCCATTTCCCGAGAGAAAAGCGCTTTCTAGTTGGATTCTTATTCATCGCAATATTGAAAATATGTCTCCCTTCGGTCGACCCTCTCTTTCACCTAGTACTTGTACTACAGAAAAAGATACTGCAATTGCAAATGGCATCAGGTCTCTTTTGCTCAGTTCAACCATCGGCTATTGGGGACAGAGGAAGAGCTCCAGGAACGACTGACTTGTACAATTCGAAGCGCCTTGTGCGTCTAAGGATCGTCTAGGCCGAAATAGCAGTCAACTGCGGCTTCTCTCAAGGTCTGAGTTCACAACTTACACTTTGAGTCGTTTTCTAGATTGTGTGTGACGTCCATAGCATTTCAGCAGAAGAAGAATGGAATGAGTCAAAAAGAAGATTGCTTGCTTTCTCGATAGTCGTCTTGGTATTGGATCCGCTCTTCTCTTAGCATGAACATGAATTAGATTCTATTCGTCTTCTTTATTCATTCTTAAGAGAACCCCCTTTCCCCCGATTTTTTTCCTTCGCTTTGTTCTGTACATCATATACGTCCATCATTAGGCGGTACAGTAAAAGAAAAGCATAAAAGCGTTTTTTGTACCAAAAAAATATCTCTAACCAATCTTTCGGAAGAGGGTCCTCCTCACAACCCTGAAGAGCGTTTCCCAGCGATTTAAAGAGCCACCGAATCAACTTCAACCTATATATGAATTTATGAAGACCGAATATATAACATAGAATGGTCCATAGAGATGGCATTTTCACTTTATTTTAGAACAACCCCCTTCCCGAACCATTCTTAAGACCACCAAGCCCTCTCGAATGAGTTCTACTATAGAAGCTTTCAACGTACACCCGGGGACAAATCTTTCGCTCACTGAGAAGTGAAAACCTGTGACTAGATCGTCCTGAAGACGGATGCGACGGGAAGAAGTGGCATTTGGAAGTGTTGCTGACTTAACATTTAGGTTTCGGCATAACAAAGCTTGCACTGTCTTTTCGCACTTAGGCGCACAGCGTGCCATTGGTAATGATTCTACTACGGTTCCACAAATTCGCAAACTGATCCTAAGTAATCGTTGTTGTTCATTGGATTCCGGAGGAACTACTTCGTTAGGATTGGGAAATTGCTGCGATTCTTCCTGAATAGCCTGGATTCTCCCGTCGAGAGTCACTTTGAAAGTCTTACCTAAACTCTTCCGACTGAATATGATAAAGCCTATAAAACAACGAGCTACTATCATTTCTTCATTATAGATTAAGATATTCTTCGAGCTTAATGCACAAATGGAAAGAATAGCAGCAAATAATATCTTTCTATTTCTAGCCGTGGAAAACAATTTCATTTTTCTTTCATTCTTTTCATTCTCCGCTCCCCCCAAAAAAAGGAGAGACTTCATTTTCACTGTACGAGTAGTGAAAAACTATAGTTTACTTTTATTGGTTGTTGACCAACGGAAGACATGGGAGTTTTGGGCGTAAAAGTGGCTTTCTTCTCTTATGATATTTCTAGTTAGATATGCCGGTTGTCGCATATGCGCAGTGAAGCACTTTTTCATTCCGTAAAGATAGGTTCTTTCGCTAATGTCTCGATGGACATACTTGATGGCTACTAGAACTGTGATTATCAAAGATGATTTCAACCTCCCCAACGTCTCTCCTTATGTCGATTATTCCCTCTCCGGACTTTATTCTTGGATGATCTGCCCAACAATTCAAGAAGGAAGGCACCAAACTACTTGAACTATTTATGGGTCTACCTAGGATACGATACTGGCTGTCGGGTAAGGCTTTCGAACAGGCAACAGGCTTACAGCAGGAACGAATAAGTGAGACCATACGCGAACGGCTGAGCTCAGTCTTCCCTGTAAGAAAAGTAGTGGTCGTGCTAGAGACGGTCTATTGTGTTTTTCTTGACTCATCATTGATCTTTTGGAAAAGCAAGAAAGAAGAAAGGGGAGCTTAAAGCCGCTTTTCCACAGTCTCAAGGAAAAGCAGGCTAAAGGGCTGCGCTAAACCTTACGTAAAAACCAACCTTACCTTACGACTGCTTCGAGAGCGGATAGAGCATCCTCTTTTTTTTGGGCATGAATCCTATTTTCATCAATCCGAATAGTAAATGCCGTTCTTCGGCTGCTTCCTCCTTTCATGCTTCCTGCTGCACGAGATGAGACGGATGGACTACGAACAAAAGGGGCACTAATCTCATGGGCGGAAGTTCCTTGCCTTGCCGCGGGATTTCCTATTCATCTTTTCATATAGTCATCAGAAGGGATATCTTGAAATCCTGGTCCAGTTGAGGTTGAAGGTGCGAAAGAAGTTGTTTCCGGTGCGTCTTGTTACGGGATCGGTTCCTTATAGATTAGATAAAGAATAGCACTTTCAGGGAGAAAGAGAAGAACGCCAGGAAAGACGAAAGCTCGTTCATCAACGAAGGCAAGTTCATCAATCGACCAGAAGAAAGGGCAAGCCAAGGGCAAGGGTATGAAATAGGTTCATAAGCTCGAGTAGGAGTTGCAAGCCGCATCCGTAGTCTATCATTCTAATTCCGCTTCTCACTCTGCATGGAAAATGATCCCTGCTAGCAATCTCTTATATAGTATGCCTCTATCTCTATGAAACATAGAGCCTTTCTTTCTTAGTCAGATTCTTTCCTGACTTGAACCAAAGCAACTCTTTCACCTCTCCACGGACACTATCACTAAACCATAGCTACTTTCATCATTGATCTAGTGGCATTCTATCTTTCATCCCGTAGGCTAGCTGCTTGCTGCAACATTTAGCATTCTTCCTTTATGGCATTAACAAAAACAAAGCATCGAGAGAGAGAGCAGGCCATTCCCCTATCTGTTCATTTTTTATTCAATCGAGTCCTACTCTTTCTAACCCGCCTTAGGCCCACTCACTACCGTCGACGAGAAGGGAAAGGAGGCACTGAGGCGACAATTGGCTAAAAGGGATCGATCCCACAACCGCTAAAACGCCTTTTGAGGCCCCGCTCAAGGCGACGAAAGACCAGGCTATCTCCAGAAAAAGGCTATGGGGAACGAAGGATCTAAGCAAGGAGCTATTGATAGTGACTAACTTGAACGTGGCGAATTGGGCTTTGGCTAGGAAGTGGACAAACCGTCTCTTGCAAGAATAGGGGTGATTGATCTCTTTCCCGCGGCAGAATGCCTTTTTCATTAAGCGATCCTTGAGCCTTTATCTGATCTGACCAGAAAGCCTTTGCCGTGTTTAAGAAAGTAGGATGAATCATGCTAGTAGTCGGGAAAATCCATCTATTACGCAAGCTAGGCGGGTCCCACCGTTCTGATTTCAGTCTTGCTGTGACCTGTGCTACCTATTCTAGTGCGCCTAGGGCTGTGGTGCTGCCTGAAGCTCTCAACTCCTATCTCGGAAGGACAAGGAAAGACTTCCATTCCCTCTATTCTATTAAGAAAGGGAATAAGGCCAATCAATCGAAAGGATTGACCTTGAATCCGCAAACAAAGTGGAATGATGGAAATATCACCATTCCTCGGTTGAGTGTACTTGAAAGATCGAGGAGAATGTTACTCAAACTCAAAAAAAAGTAAAAAAGAAAAGTTCTTCGAAGCTGTGCTCTAATGTAATGGTGGTCAAGGATAAGGTACTAGTTTCAGTGGGAGACATTGGGTCCGCATGAGAAATCTGGGAGACTCCACAGAGAATGTATGGGTCAGTGACAATGGTAAACATGAAGTTTCTTCGGCAACGGTTTTTTCCAAGCAAGATTGTATCAGGAGTAGTAGCAGTAGGAGTGGGAGATTGAAAGCTAGCTCCTGACTCGAGGGGAGAAGGAATAGTCTATGAAAGAGATAGTCTTAGTACACCCGAAGGAAGAGGGAAATTTAGGCCTAGTAGCACGGTTGAAGTCCAATCCGTGTGAGTATGAGTGCCAGCCAAGCCGCTTTCAAGCTCTCCAACGCTAGCAGTGCAGTAAGGGTTCATTCAAAGCGAACCAGTAGCAAAGCGGTTGAAAGCAGTCTGTCGGTCTAAGTCCTGGTATTCCGGGCAAGCCAGTCGATGGTAGTCATTCCGGTGCTTCTAGTGACTTTCTTGCCTGTCTCCTGTCTGTTTACGAATCGGATGTGAGGTTTTCCTTATATCCTTATATAAAGAGATCTTGCCCTCGGTCTTTCTGCCGCAAAGAAGCAAGCGAAAGAGATATTCAATCAACCCAGCAAAGAACCGATACCACTACCACAGTCTTCACCAAGACAGCTGGAAGGCATAGAGTCAAGACAAAAAGGAAAGCCAAGACAGCTGGAAGGCATAGAGTCAAGACAAAAAGGAAAGCCAAGCCAGGAATGAGAGCGGAAAAGGCGTTAATCAAGAGAATACCCTGTACATGAAAAGGGCTCAGAATAGACTCTTTGCTTGAATGGCTTGTTTGCAGGTTTGACATTCTCTTTAGCAAAGAAGAAAGCACTACTTCATGGGAAGTTTCCAAAGGTAAGTCCGACGTCTCCTTAAGGTAAGGCAGTTCACTCGTAAGGCCTCATTCATCTCTTACCCGACAAAGGCCTCTCTCATCCCTTGCTTATGCTGAATCGATATTTTCTTGGTCTTCTTTGACCCTCGAGTTGAATAAGCTCTTCTTCCTCAAGCTTTTAGCTTGGAACAAGAATGGATAGAGTTGACTCAGCTGCGATTGCTCTTGTTCTCTTTGCTCTTTATAAAATGGTTTCTGTGAACAAGGAAGAGGGGCTGCCATTGAATCAGTTTCATTTGGTTAGAAATATCATAAGAGAAGAAAGATCGTAGCGTAGAAAAGAAAGAACGTTTTGATTCGCCTTTACGAGTTGAGTAAACAAAGAAACTTTCTCTGGTTATAACAGTCTAATGAGCGTTCACGTCAGGGCTTGTACTTAACTTAGTATAGATTGGGTTGGTGTTCAGTGTACCGTGGGTACAAGATCGAAAAGAACCCTATCCCTATAGGCAGGCAGGCTAAAAGCGCTGTCCGTCTTCATGGCCTCAATAATACTAAGTATTGTACTGGCCGAATCCGTTTCGCAGCACGGAGTATACCTCAATCTCCGTTAGTTCAGTTTCGGCTTTGTCCCAAATTTACCACTCCTTCTGTGAGGCAAAACCTCACCACACTACACTTCGGGGCAAGACAAGAGAAGAGGACCGGTCGCTTCGCTTGTATCTTCGGGATACGAATTGGCGGTCTTTCTTTACGAGCACTAGGACGTACGTACTCACTATGGATTTTTTAATATGCGATTTTTTTTCTAGGATGGGTTTGGCTTTGCCTGTAGCTATTCTTGTAGGCGTTAGGGCTGGCCGAATGTCCATCAAATGAATAGTCTCAATATGGAAACCAAAATAACTGATTTAGCGATAGATGTTGTAAAGGAGAAAATTGTTAACCAACTAGAAATTATTTTGAGAGTATACTAGGGATACTACTGGAGATGTGAACTTTCCAACAGGAGTCAATCTCCAAGAGGTAGCCGAACGTCTTTTTTATCCGATAACTCTTTGAGTGTAACGGCTCACGCTCATGATGGCTTTGCTCTAACGTTAGGAAGTCCTCTCTTTCCTTGTATGGATTTCTTATGAGTGATTCATATGCTTTAGCTGGAGTAGGATTCTTTCTCAAGCCTGGACGGTGGTCATCGTCTGCACTGTGTTCTACGGCCTATGCTGCTGTAAAGATCGATAGTGATGTCTTCGCTACGTCCGGGGGAAAAGCGGAATAATGGTCTCTCTTCAATGTCCGACTCTGTCGTATGCTTAACCCAAGGTCAAGTAGGGATGTATAACCCTTGGCTCTGTGTCCAAAGGAGAGAAAGAGAAGGGGATTCTTGGACTAAACCCCTGGTTACAGTAGCGCTCCTGGCTTTCGAAATGGAGACTTTGATTGGCGGGAAAAAAATGGAGTTATTTAATGGATGGTCTCGCCGAAAGGATGCATAGTGTGAGGGGAGGTGATGCAGGGGCTCTCGGAAGCCCACAGCTTCTGCTTCTGAGCGGACCGCCTCTCATCGTGGGGAATTCCCGTGGCTCATCACTTATGTCGCGCAGTTCCTCTATGATAACCCACGAAATCTCACTTATGTTCCCATCGTCGAGAAGGTTACTGTTTGGTGGCGTTCGGCACGGGGACAACCACTTGCTTTCTATGGTTCCTGGACATTATTCACTCTAGCACACCACAACACCGTGTGGTTGAGTACCGAGTTAGTGGATCCGGGTTTATTTACTACCTATGCTATCTTGGGTTCCGATATTGTTATCGGAGATGCGGAGGTGGCAGCTATCAAGCTCAGTTGCTTCCCTTTGGGATATAGAGACTTTGAATCAAGGACGCTCAAGCCCTTTCCCTTTGGTCGAGCACTCAATCAACCTGGTAGAGAACTCCAAACTCCAGTTCTATGCCTGAATGGACCTACCTGGGGAAAGACAGGGAAGGAATGTGGACGAGACAACTGAGTCTTCCGATTGAAGGTGATCTATCTAATCAAGAACCTCGCGAGGTCAGTCCAATGAGTTCAGGGAATGATCCATTCGATTCCACCCATCTTTCATGGATCTCGGCTTGGTGTTCAGCTAAGTCCAGTTCGTTATAAGTCAGTCTAGTCTATCAGCTTATGAGAATGCCCAGGCTTGATTAAGGTAGTTCAGTGGTTCAATGACTTCGAATTCCGGAGTGCAATAGAGAGTGTGGACAGCCTCAATCCTGAAAGCAAGTCAAGCAGGGGAGGAGAACTAGGGAGAGCCAAGCCAGAGGCGAATGATGCGCACTCATCATACGAAAGCAGTCCATGCAGATAGGAAGCGGAGCTAAGCTAGGTGGATCTACTGACAAGTGGAAGTACCGCCACTACGCTCAATTGAAAGCAGGAAAAAACCACTTCACAACTTCCTAGGATGTGAAAGTGTGATAGACATTCAATCAACGGATTCAAGGGCATCGGAGTCGAAAGTCTTAGTGAGAAGCCCTCTTAGGACTCTTTCCACTCTTCTCTGAGTGTCTTCAACAGTGCTTAGGTAGCGCTCACTGCGGGATAGTCAGCTTACTTTATTATTCGAGAGCGGGGAACTTCCCTTCAATAAGCTTGTTAATGCATATCTGCCCGCATATGGAAGTAATTCCATTCTTCTAACTTAACTAATCACTGGATCAGACGATAAAGGAATGGATGGGATCAAAAGAGCTCTCAATACGATATAGTTTTTGATGATGAAACTTGCTGTCTTTGTGAGTTGCATCCAGAATCAGTGTATCACCTCTTCTGGGATTCTTCCTACAGTAAAGTCGTTTGGTCTATCTTGCTTGAAAATGGGTTGATTTAGACTCCCACTCGAAACTGGCAGAAAAGAATTCATTGCACAAATCCCTTAAAACTATAGTAGCGGCTAGCTCACTAAGAGATAGAGACGCAGCTTCTCTAATAATTATATATATAGATATATAGCATAGCCCTTTTTCTGATATTGAGATTACGTCAAGTAAGAATTCCTATTCTTCTTGTTCCGAAGAAACCTAAGCGATTCCTTCTCAACCTGGGCGATGCTACCCCGAGAAGTGCTCCTCGACAGATTCCATCTCCGCTCCTGGGATCGAGCTAATCTTTCTTTCGCTTGTAAGAAGCATTATGCTTTGTCTACCAATTCCTGTAAGAGTTCTTACAGGAGAGCCTTAACTCCAGCTGAAAGATGAGACGAGACTCTTATTCTCCTCCCGCCCATATACCACACGATACCAGACCAAAATGTTATAATTATAAAAGAGCTTTCTCACGTCCATCTATCAGTCTTATTTCCTCCAGCTCCCGCTTTTGCTATTGTAGCAGCTCCGGCCTTTGCCTCATCTAAGGGGTCGGGGGGTTTAGAAAGAGTAAAGTAACTAGTTATGCCTGCCCGGCAGTGAAAAAGCAATCGATCGTACGACCCCTTCAAAGATGTATCTATCTATATTTTCTTTTGTAGAAGAAAGAAAACTGTCAAGCAAGGAAGGCGCAGTAAAGAAAGCCTTATGCTGGGCTTAAGCAAGCTAGTACGCCTAGTAGCATACAGAGCGATGTGTCTCGAAGGAGGCAAAGCCCCATTCTACCACACAATATATATGGGTTTATAATCCCACGCTTAGTTCGTTTTCTCTTTTTTTTCCTCAGGGGTTTGTTTTTCGATCAATGCCGAATAACCCTATTCTATTAGCTTAGTTTCCCAGTAACCTTTTTTACCTAGGTTTCCTCAAAATCCAATCTATTGCAGACTCGTCGGTCGGTTTTAGGACGCCTCACCACTAAACACCAGCTTCACAGGTGAGTTTCCCACGCCCCACATAGGGAGTAAAAAGCCCCTTTTTCGAGGCTCTGGTTTCTGGTTCTTTATTATGCCGAAAAGAGCTCTTTCATTGAGAAGTTGGTCCTGGAGCTGAAAGAATTTCTTTAGTTGACCCCGCAGCCGCAGCTAAGAGCTAAGGCAGTCGCAGAAGAGCTTGTTTCATAATCAGATCAAGGAATTGGGACAACCCAAGCCAAGGATGATGCAAAACCTTTGGCACTAGCTAAGGCGACCTCCTACGCAGGGTAGATGAAAGGTATGCCCATTGTACCCGTGGTTGGTGCATTCATTGATGCAAGTCCCGGATCGATCTATTTATTCTTTCGGCTAGCCGTACTCATTCCTCTTGTTTGTTCAGATTCTTCCTTCGTAGGGGGTTGCCCCCCTCTTTCTAATTTCTATTTTCGTATAGAAAGAAGTCTGGGCGCTTTTACTCAGCTTCCGGAACTCCTCAACAAGAGCCTAAGCCCCTGCTTGGTCCTTTGCCTGGCACTTGAAATGAAATTTGCATTGTTTGTTTTAGTTAGGAGTTTTACTTTATCGGGAGTGGATCTCTTGAACTAGAAAAAAAGTT